TGGGATGGTTAAGAGATTATCTATGGTTAAACTCTTCACAACTTATCAATGGATATAATCCTTTTGGTATGAATAGTTTATCGGTCTGGGCGTGGATGTTCTTATTTGGACATCTTGTTTGGGCTACCGGATTTATGTTCTTAATTTCCTGGCGTGGATATTGGCAAGAATTGATTGAAACTTTAGCATGGGCTCATGAACGCACACCTTTGGCTAATTTGATTCGATGGAGAGATAAACCAGTGGCTCTTTCTATTGTGCAAGCAAGATTGGTTGGATTAGCTCACTTTTCTGTAGGTTATATATTCACTTATGCAGCTTTTTTGATTGCCTCTACATCAGGGAAATTTGGTTAATTCGTTCTGTCTTGTATCCGCGAGAATCTAATTTCTTTCGATGGCGAAGGAGATCCGCCTTCTTATATTTCTACATCTAGCTTATATTTCTACATCTAGGATCCGACTTGTATCAGCGATACTAATAGGAATAGGAAGTAAACCGTTATGGCAAGGAAAGGTTTGATTCAAAGAGAAAAGAAGAGGCAAAAATTGGAACAAAAATATCATTTGATTCGTAGATCCTCAAGAAAAGAAATAAGCAAAGTTCTGTCATTGAGTGACCAATGGGAAATTCATGGAAAGTTGCAGTCCCTGCCGCGGAATAGTGCAGGGACACGTCTTCATCGACGTTGTTTTTCGACTGGAAGACCAAGAGCTAATTATCGAGACTTTGGGTTATCCGGACACATACTTGGTGAAATGGTTCATGCAGGTTTGTTGCCAGGGGCAACAAGATCAAGTTGGTAAGGATTAAAACATCCCCTTTCGTTTTTCTATTCATTTATATGATCCTCGAGATATAGAAGCCCCCTTTACCATTCTGTACAAATAGGGTTACCTTATTTGTACAGAATGGTAAAGGGGGCGTTAAACCCTTATTTGCCCATTAGTTGCCAGCTCTTCTCTTCATCGCGGGGTAGAGCAGCTTGGTAGCTCGCGAGGCTCATAACCTTGAGGTCACGGGTTCAAATCCCGTCTCCGCAACAATTTTTTGTCAAAAAAAGAGGGTTTGACTCTGTTAACTAATAATCCATTACCGGTTTTTTAGTAATAGAAAAGAAAGGCGAGTACAGAACCACTATACTAGCACGATCCACTCTATTGAATAATTTATCTTATATAAATACATTACCCTAGGCGGATAGCGGGAATCGAACCCGCGTCTTCTCCTTGGCAAAGAGAAATTTTACCATTCGACTATACCCGCATTTTTCTCTTTTTGGTACGCAATATGTGGATCATATTTGTGAATAATTATGTCGAATACTCTCTTCCCGGCCATTACACTTACCAAAACTGATTAATTCAATTAATATTCTTCTATCTCTTATTCTTAAGATCTTATCTAATTATATATTAATATCTAATTGTAATATCTAATTGTTTATTAATAGATAATATATATCTAATTCTATAATTAGATGGAATTTCTTTATTCTTTACTATTCTTATCTTATTTAATTATTGTTATTTTAGATTTTCTTAATTCTTTATAAAATTTATAAAAATAAAAAAAAAAGAATTTTAATTTTAAGGAATTCTATTTATTATATTAGAAAATGATATTGATTATTTATTATATTAGAAAATGATATTGATTAGAATATCAAAGAATATAAAATTTTGGATTCTAAAACCAAAAATCAAAAGAATATTAAGAATATTTATTATTAATATTCAAATAAAAATGAATATAAAAAAAAAGGATTATTATATAGATTAATATATTATATTATTATATAGATTAATATATTATATATATATAATAATAGAATATATATAGAATTCTAAAAATTATAGAATTAGAGTTTTCTATATTTATCCTATTTTCCGGTACAATTTGATAAGAAGATTTTTTGACCCCTCCCCTAATTTTTTCTTCATTTTTTATTTGCTTGCATTTCAAGAGTTATGCATTTTGAAGAATTATATTGCAATTGCATTTTAATGTGTCTCGCACAACCGAAAGAATTCGGAGGGGGGGGTTATCTGAAATGAATAGGGTCAATAGATGAGAGAATTAAGGATACCTACCAGAAAGACTAATCCAATCCATAAGGATGTCCCGGAGAATACAACATTTTTGTTACTCGACCAACCCTCAGGAGAAGCAAATACAACGGGTACACTAATCAGTAAGATTAATGACGTAGCAATTAATGCAAAAACAGCCAATTGGAAAGCAATAGTCATCTTTCTAATCCTCCAAGTTACCAACAAAACAAATTACCAACAAAAGAACTATACCATTTGATCCCTCTCTTATTCTTATTCAAAAAACAAATCTAATTGTAAGAAAATGTATCATAGAGGGATTTTACCATGAATCCATTAATTCTATATGACTTATTAACACACCGTTAACGCTTTATTCGATTCGGGCATGGGATCAGGGGTAGTTTCTTTTTTTTTTTTTACTTCACAATATAGTCGTGCTAGCT